AAAGAGGAAAAAAATAAAGAGACGGACAAAAAAGAAGAGAACAAAAGAAAGGAGAAAGCACGAATAGAAATAGCAGAAGCTTGGGATACGATCCCATTTGCGCAAATAATAAGAGGTTTAATGTTAATAACTCAATCGACTCTTAGAAAATATATTCTATTACCTTCATTAATAATAGCTAAAAATATTGGCCGTATGCTACTATTGCAATTTCCTGAATGGTCTGAAGATTTAAAGGAATGGAATAGAGAAATACATATTAAATGCACCTATAATGGTGTTCAATTATCAGAAAGAGAATTTCCACAAAATTGGTTACTAGATGGCATTCAGATAAAAATCCTATTTCCTTTCTGTCTAAAACCTTGGCATGAATCTAAACTAAAGTATTCTTATCTAGATCGAATGAAAAAGAAAGGTCAAAAGGATGATTTTTGTTTTTTAACAGTTTGGGGAATGGAAACGGAATTTCCCTTTGGTTCTCCCCGAAAAGGTCCTTCCTTTTTTGAACCTATTTTAAATAAACTGGAAAAAAAACTTGGAAATTTAAAAAAAAAATACCTTTTAATTTTACAAATTTTAAAAGAAAGAACAAGATTCTTTCTAACTATTTCAAAAAAAACAAAAAAATGGTTTATAAAAACTATTCTATTTTTAAAAAGAATAATAAAAGAAATTTCAAAAATAAATAAAATTCTATTTATATTTAGTAGATTGAAAGAAGTAGATAAATTAGACGAAATTAAAAAAGATTCGATAATGGGGAATCCACTAATTAATGAATCCATGAATCACCTTACATCTAGAAATTGGACAAATTTTTTACTGACAGAAAAAAAAATGAATGGTCTAACTGATAGAACAAGTACAATTAGAAAAAAAATAGAAAAAATGAAAAAAGAGAAAAAAAAAGTGATTCCAGGAATAAATGTTAGTCTTAATACGAATAAAAATAGTTATAATGCTAAAAGATTCAAATTAACAAAAATGATTTGGCAAATATTAAAAAGACGTATTGCTCGAATAATCCGTAAATTTGATTTTTTTATAAAATTTTTCATTCAAAAGATATATATAAATATCCTTCTATCTATGATAGATATTCCCAGAATCCATAGAAAAATTTTTATTGAATCAACAAAAACTATTATTGATAAACCTATTTTAAATACTAAAAAAAATAACGAAAAAAGTAATAAAATTAATCAAAATACAATTGACTTTCTTTCAACTATACAAAAGCCCTTTTATAATATTAGTAATAATAATTCACCTAATTTTGATGAATTATTCTCTTTTTCACAAGCATATGTATTTTACAAATTATCACAAGTCCAAGTTCTTAACTTGTTTAAATTAATATATATTCTTGAATATCATGGAACATCTTTTTTTCTTAAAACTTCAATAAAAAATTATTTGAGCAGACAAGGAATACTTGATTCTAAATTCAAAGATAAGAAACTCCCGAACTCGAAAAAAAAGCAATGGAAAGGCTGGTTAAGAGGTTATTATCAATATCATTTATCTCCGCTTAAATGGTCTAAATTAATAGCACAAAAGTGGCGAAATAGCACCAAAAAGTGTCATATAATTCAAGATCAAAATGTAAACACATCAGAGTCATATGAAAAAGAAAAATTAAGTTATTATAAACAACAAAGTGATTACGAAGTATATTTATTACCAAATCAGAAAGATAATTTTCAAAAATACTATAGATATAATCTTTTATCTTATAGATCTATTAATTATGAAAATACGGAAGACTCATCTATTTATAGATCACCATTCCAAGTCAATAAAACTCAAAAGAATTCTTATAATTACAATACACAAACAAGAAAAAATTTTGCTAGATTCGCCTATATCCCTATCAAAATATTTTTAGGAAAAAGCGCTATTCTATATATGGAAAAAAATACGGATCGAAAATATTTTGATTGGAAAATTCTACATTTTTGTTTTAGAAAAAAAATGGATATTGAAGCTTGGGTCAAGGTCAATACCAACAGAAATAAAAATATTCAGACCGAGGCTCTGAATTATCAAATAATTGATAAAATTGATAAAAAAGATCTTTTTTATTTTATGTTTCATCAAGATGAAGAAAACAATTCATCCAATCAAAAAAACAAATGGAATTGGATGGGAATGAATACAGAAATACTAAGTCATCCTATATCGAATCTAGAAGTTTGGTTCTTCCCAGAATTTTTTCTATTTTATAATGCATATAAAATGAAACCCTGGTTTATACCAAGCAAGTTCCTTTTTTTTCATTTTAATAGAAATGAAAGTCTTAGTGAAACTCAAAACATGAATAGAAAACAAAAAGGAATTATACCGACAAACGAAAAAAAATATTTTGAATTCAAGAAAAAAAAAGAAAAAAAAATTGCAAATAAAAGAGATCTTAGATCAACTATGCAAAACCAAGAAAATCTTGTATCTGTTCTCTTAAACCAAGAAAACAGGATTTCGGAAACTTATTCGGAAT